TGAATCAAAATAATTCCTTTTATTAAAGTTCTATTTCTGTCAGAGGGCAATATGAATGTTCTATCATGTTCCATCACCACACTAAAAGGATTATACGATATATCCGGTGTGGAAGTAGGCCAACATTTCTATTGGAAAATCGGAGGTTTACAAGTCCATGCCCAAGTACTTATTACTTCTTGGGTTGTAATTGCTATCTTATTAGGTTCTGCCACTCTAGCTATTCGGAATCCACAAACCATTCCGAGTAACAGTCAGAATTTCTTCGAATATGTTCTTGAATTCATTCGTGACGTGAGCAAAACCCAGATTGGAGAAGAATATGGTACTTGGGTTCCCTTTATTGGAACGATGTTTCTATTTATCTTTGTTTCTAATTGGTCAGGGGCTCTTTTACCTTGGAAAATAATACAGTTACCCCATGGGGAATTAGCCGCACCCACGAATGATATAAATACTACCGTTGCTTTAGCTTTACTCACGTCAGTGGCATATTTTTATGCGGGTCTTACCAAAAAAGGATTAGGTTATTTCGGTAAATACATTCAACCAACTCCAATTCTTTTACCCATTAACATCTTAGAAGATTTCACAAAACCTTTATCACTTAGCTTTCGGCTTTTCGGGAATATATTAGCTGATGAATTGGTAGTTGTTGTTCTTGTTTCTTTAGTACCTTTAGTGGTTCCTATACCAGTTATGTTCCTTGGATTATTTACAAGTGGTATTCAAGCTCTTATTTTTGCAACTTTAGCTGCGGCTTATATAGGAGAATCCATGGAGGGTCATCATTGACTAGTCGTTTTTTTCTTAGCGTAGCCAAACGTAATGTATGCTTGGCTCAAGATAATCTATTTAAGTCACATAAAATATGCTAGATTACCATCTAGCATCTAGAGTACCAAAACAGCAAGGAATAGCAAAAAAGATTACAATAGAAGGGAATTGTTGTAAAAAAAAGTGTAAAAAAAGTTTAGTTACGAGAGGGAGTCAAACTAGGTATATTTAAGCTAATGGCTATAAGCCAACTTTTGTGGATGTTTCAAAAAATGATTCTAGAATCCTATTGAATCTAAGATACGAATAATTGGTTTACATTATGTAAGAAAGATATGTATATGTGATAATTGACTAGTTATATATGAACTAAAGATATATAAAATGTGCCCGATTATTTTGAATTTTGATCGGGATTCTAATAGAAGCCCTCCCATTTCGTTTGTTCTGTGACTTTGAATTGAATGAAATAAAGATATTAAATTGAAATCAAGAAAACGAATTCAAAGAAAGGTTCTGAACAAAAAATGGAACAACTAAAGTCATATGAATTCACAAAGACAAGGAATTCGTAGAGAATAAGAACTAAAAAAGAGATATTGAAGTAGTTCGGATGATTCAATAATATTATTAATTGAATTCGAAGTTTGTATTTGTATTGGATGAATATTAGCGATGGAATGGAATAATAACTATTAAGTTATAATTCATTGTTTGATTGTATCATTAACCATTTTTTTATTTTTGTGCGAGGAACTTATCATGGATCCATTGATTTCTGCCGCTTCCGTTATTGCTGCTGGATTGGCTGTAGGGCTTGCTTCTATTGGACCTGGAGTTGGTCAAGGTACTGCTGCGGGCCAAGCTGTCGAAGGTATTGCGAGACAGCCTGAAGCGGAAGGAAAAATACGAGGTACTTTATTACTTAGTCTAGCTTTTATGGAAGCTTTAACAATTTATGGATTGGTTGTAGCATTAGCGCTTTTATTTGCGAATCCTTTTGTTTAGTTTAATGCTAGAAATCTTTTAAATACGCATAATTTTTCTTATTTTATGGCCTTAGACTTGCCACTTGCTTTTTCGAATTATATCAAGATTTCGCTCCTACAATTATTTATTCGTTGAGACAATAACTCTGGGAAGGACTGATTTGAGGATGAGGAATTAGCATACCGACTCGCTTTCTTCCTTCCCCTTCTTAGTCCAACGGAACCCTTTTCTATTTTAGAAAATGTTGAAACGAGGTATTTCACAATTGAGATGGGTCCTGGTACTTAATTATTAGAATTATTATTCTTATTGGGAATTTTAATTGAACCAAAAAATAGGGACAAAGTGATACAAAAATAACTTAGCTTTGTTCTATTTTTTTAGTCTATCTATCTTAGTCTATCTATAAAGGGAGATCCTATGCAAAATGTAACCGATTCTTTCGTTTCCTTGGGTCACTGGCCATCCGCCGGGAGTTTCGGGTTTAATACCGATATTTTAGCAACAAATCTAATAAATCTAAGTGTAGTGCTCGGTGTATTGATCTTTTTTGGAAAGGGAGTGTGTGCGAGTTGTTTATTTCAAGAATAGGCTGGATCCAACCGGATGCACTTTTTTAGTTATCACTAGGAAAGAAAGGTGCACTATCCCACGAATTACTTCTGAATAAATTAAGAAATCATATGTAAGAACCATAGCATTTCGTAATTTGTTGGTAAATCCACTTGGCTTT